TGTTATTGTCTGTTATATTTCTTTTGAATGAATCTAAAATTCCAGAGTATATCTTTTCACAGGTCGAACCAAAAAAAGAAACTTTGAATATTTCTCTATTTACCTTTATCCGGCAGAAAAAAAGGAAAATTCCCCCTTTTTCTTTTTGTCCCTGTCCCTAAATTCAATTAAATAGTAAATAAAATAATAGGAGACTGGAAATGAAAGTACCTTTCTCGCATTCGCTCTCCATTGCATTGGCAGAACAAAAATTTCTGATGCATAAATATGGAAATATTTGGTACATGAAGCCATGATCTGATATTTCTATTTAAATCCCATATAGATAGAAACTGATCTTTTTCTTTTCTGGAATTAAAGAAAGATATTGAAAAGTATATTGCTCTTGTGACTCGGAATAAATGGGTTCTCTGCGGAGGAAAGGAATAGCGATTTATTCCTACGGAGCATCCAGGAACAAAAAAAGAAGATTCAATCGGAAATATCGACAAATTCTTGCGTGGTCCAGTCCAAAGAAATCAAAAAGTCCGCTTCTACAATTTTATCTATATCGAATTTGAATATCAGAATAGCTGATATAGTCATGATTCAATGACTCAGGTCCACTTACTTTTTATTTTCTTGATTTCGATGGATTTAATTGGAACAATGGAGAAGTAGTAAGACTTTCCCTTGTCGATTCCTAATCGGAATTGGATATTATCTAGAATATCTATGTCCCGGGATCCAAAATTTCAATAACGAAAGATGAAGACCGATATAGCCTATAGTGATATAGTAGTCTGACTATAGGAATAAATAAGTGGTATCGCTTATCATCATAATGAACAAATGTTCAACTTTCTACCTATAACTCATTATGAGGTTCGTTTACCTTTTTTTTACAAAAAAAAAAATATCTCTATTCTCCGATGAAAAATGAAGACCAAAACTGGAGCTTCGCGGAAAAAGCCCTTTATCGGATTTGAACCGATGACTTACGCCTTACCATGGCGTTACTCTACCACTGAGTTAAAAGGGCCCATTTTCTTCACTTCAATTCATGAAGAGGCGACTTATCGCTATGAGTCTACTGCAGGTACCTGTCCATATACACTATATGTATATATATACATATATGAATAGGGGCTTGTTCAAGAACAGGCAATTTGATTTAACTAGGAAGTTCTAGGGTCAAATAATTATTTATATTTGATAAATATCAATGCACTGAATTGTTTCACTCCAAAGGGCTTTGCTTTTATTGACCCATTAATTAGAGGGAGATTCATTTGATTGATACATGGACCAATCTGATATAGATCCGACAAATTTCATCGAATCATTCATCACGTGGTTCGACTCGTACCCTGAACCGAATTCTTATCGAAAAAAAAAAGAATATTTTCGATTACTTTTACTTGTCGATCCCTTCCCAGATTTACGAGTTCTACATCACCTTTTGAATCAATCAAAAAAATCCTATCATTTCTGAATTTCCTGGCTTAGTGAGGCATACCTCGTCTTAACAATGAGCGAATCAATGAGTGAAAATTGAAGAAATGAAATGGGGTTTGACCCCCTTTTCTGTCAGACAAAATCCCCCCCGAGGGGGGTCCTATATTTCGTCGTATGTCATATATATATAATTAATTAATGGTTCATGAATGAACAATCCAAAATTCTATGGAATTGTGGAAGCACGACACGAAAGATTCTATTGACAATTCCAAAAAACTGTTTATACTATGAGCATAGTATGCTGTCGATCGGGCAGGTATGCCCCTATCGTCTAGTGGTTCAGGACATCTCTCTTTCAAGGAGGCAGCGGGGATTCGACTTCCCCTGGGGGTAGGGGGGTAGGGTACTACGAGGGGAAGTTGATCATGGATTATCAATAAGCCTAGAATTTCTTTTTCCTGGGTCGATGCCCGAGCGGTTAATGGGGACGGACTGTAAATTCGTTGGCAATATGTCTACGCTGGTTCAAATCCAGCTCGGCCCAAGAATTCGCCGATCCATGAGGATGATATAACCAATTTGTCCTCTAGAAATGCCCGGTCTGATATAGATAGGAGAATAAATATAGATAGTCGATCTTTCTGCTATATCCCTATTTGTTTGTTCATTTGTTCCCACACGTTATCAATCGATGTGGCAATAATCGCAGGATTACTAGTAATCCGTCTCACTCTCACTATAGTTCAGTTCACGTCCATATGAAGAGAAGTATCTCAATCTCACTCGTGTTTCTGTTAAAACACGGCAATTCTAAATAGAAAATAGAAAGATATTCTAAGAATATGTAGACTGTATAACACATTTCCAGGGATTGTAGTTCAATCGGTCAGAGCACCGCCCTGTCAAGGCGGAAGCTGCGGGTTCGAGCCCCGTCAGTCCCGGCCTAGAATCCGATGAATCCATCAATTCATCTCTCCATTTTCCATTTTCTGTGAAGGGGAGGGACAAGAGGCAGAATTTGATTCTAAGTGGTAGACCTTATTTCTTTCGTTTTTTGTTTCGCATTTCTCATCGGACAAATACGGTAATTTCAATTACGTCAACCAGTACCACTTGACGGGAGAGAGACGTATGTGGATTGAGCGGTGGTATCACCATATTCAGGATTCCAAGAGAGACTATACTGGTTTGGCTTTTTCAATTGCTCCTGATCAATCGAATGAAATAGAGTACCCATATGTTTTCCGGCAACACATACACAAACAAATTGTATTTGTTTATTGTATAATACATAATGAACTTCATTTTCATATAGTTATCTCGGCAGCGACAGAGTACTTTTCAGATGAAACCTACCCCCCCCCCCCCTTTTTTAACTCCGATTTTGTGTAACCTCAATTATGAATTAAAAACAATTTATCTATCTCATTTGCATTGTATACTTTATTTTATTTTTGATGTATGTGTATCAGTTCCAATCCAAGGAAAGAGGATACTAAAAAAGGATCAAACAAAGATCCGCCCTCTTTCTTTCTAAGGGGAAGGAATGAAGAATTTTTTTTCTTCGTATTTTACTTTTTACTTTACCCATTGAAAAAAGAACAAAATCAATAAATAAAATAGTGAATTTATTGGACTATTAGATCTTTTTTTATATCGGGACCAATCTTTATTGCACTTCTCTGTCTTCCAAGAAGATTAGATCATCACAAAAATTTCGCTTAGCATTTATTTTTCCATTTCACTCCTAATCTACTGTTTGGATATGTGACCAATGTAAGACCGGTCAGATAATGCCTCATTAGATTATTGTATAAGGAAGATGGTAGGTTATAGAAAAGAAAGGGTGGAAATTAGAAATTCCATGGGATTACTGATCCAATCAAGAATCCCATTTTGGATTCGATATGGATAAAAGATCTTCCTATGTTATACTATTCAATTCTCGACAATGAATCCCATTTAATAGATTAGATATTGTTATTCATGATATTGATCCCATTCAATATCATCAGGATGCACATCATTCCATGGAATTTTCATAAGAAAGACTTATTATCTCTATGGGATTAGATCCCGAGTTATTGCGAAGCAAAAAAACGATGAGATTATGGAAGTCAATATTCTTGCTTTTATTGCTACTGCGTTGTTCATTCTAGTTCCTACTGCTTTTTTACTTATCATCTACGTAAAAACAGTCAGTCAAAATGATTAATTTGAATGAAGTTTGACTTATTAGTTTAGTTCTTATCAATGATTGAAGAAATGAAAGGGATTGCAATCCCAAGTCTTAAATGAAGTGCGTGGATTGGAGTCTGCAGTATATGGGATGAGATAGTATGGTAGAAAGAACTATATGAACCTTTCTACCATGTTATCTGTTCTTATAGAAGGTTGTATAAAGTAGAAAGTTGTATAAAGATACGTGCTTGATATGGATTAATCTATAGATTAACATATGATCTGTTTAGATGTAAATAGTACTCCAATTCTATTTCTTCGATATATCCATTTCGATAGATTCCGTCGCCCCTGAAAAAATCGAGGGTCAATTCTTCTAATTCCTAGGTTTCTGATTATCTTCAATATGGATCCCGAGACCCATCGAAAGAGTCAATGGGTAAAGAATAGTATGGCATACATTATAGAAAAGGAAAAAGGAAATAACCAAGCGATCTTTTTTTTTTTTTAGCACTCCAAAGAAGTAATTGATTCAGCCGTTAACGGATGATCCAAGGGGTCCCTTCAACAGTCACTTCTTCGGATTTGGAAAAGGAGTAGTAGACCCCACCGATTTTTCATGCTCGAACCATGACATGAGGTAAGTTGATAAAGCATAAATAAGATTCCTAGGAATCTAAAAAAAAAGGTAAGTGCCTGCAGATCGCCCAATGTCAGCAAGACTTTCTTATATACTGCGTAGTACCTATTTTCTTTGGACAACCACTATATCTATGTCTCTTCCAGTGGAAAATACGTCTCCACATAATAGCAGAACGGCTTCTCCTTTCTTTTGAACAGTAAGGGGGGAAACAAAAGAAAGGGGGGATTGGTTGCTCCTCATTGTAATATCCATAATTCTGGTAAGAGTCGGTTTATCGAAATAGAATATTTACGAAGAATTCGGTTGGAAATTATTTCCATTTCCTATCATGTGTATTTCAGTTTGGAAATACGAAGATGGGAATCAAATCATTGAAATCTTTGTTTGATTGAAAGGTTCTTATTCATATATTACTGGATTCTGGTAGAATTTTGGAAATGAAGATTTTTTTTTTTTATTTTTAGCTTCGCAGAAAACGATCTATTAAACAATTGATACGATTCGATTACTCAATTCAATTAGTAGTACCCCTAGAGTCCACTTCTTCCCCATACTACAAGTGAAAGGGAAAATGTAAAGACTACCATTAAAGCAGCCCAAGCGAGACTTACTATATCCATGTGAATTATGTCCCCTATCTCTATGAATATGAAAAAAAAAACGATTCCATTATTGATCATTAATAATAGTGGAATCAATGGTGCAGAGTCAAAATGGGATTCTGACCCAATGCTATTGATAAACAAATTCAATGAATACACTCGTAACAAGTTCCTATCTAATTTCTGGTCGAATCGGGAAGTATTAATCACAAGCAAGATACACAGTTATCCCCTTGAAACTTTCAAGAGAATCTTATTAATGGAACATGTAGGAATAGTAAGACCTATTCTTTCTTACCTTCCATAATAAAAAGGAAAAAATAGATACTATCAAGATAGAATCTATCACATATCTCTATCTCACATCTAAGCCTTACCCTTTCTCTTTCTGTGAAACAATAGGGAGACACACACCCTATTACATTCTTGGCGGGGTTTCCAAAAAGAAAGAATTCTTTCTTTTTCAACTTTATTATATAAGAGCCGATCGCCCATCCAATATTGATTGAATGCCCCTGGGCTGGGGGTTCAGAGACTCTCGTGAGTCTGGATACAAAGCATTTCCAGTCCCCGACTTTCGTAGTTCTTAAGCTCACAATCGAATTGTATGGTTGATTCGATTGAGAAATCAAATCAATCATAAGATTCTATCAGTAATAAGTGAGGTTTCTTTTCTTTATTCATATTGGTGCCGGTCCGGTTTAGACCACACCCAGATTTTGTAAGAAATAATGGAATTTAGAGAATCCCCCACCCAGGATTCTTAAAACCAAGTATCCATAGCCCTAGTCTTTAATCTAGACTTCCGCTGGGTAAGAATTTGGCGAGTTCTATTAGGAGGATAAGGGAGTCCAAGTCTTTTGTTGATCAGGCGACACCCGGATTTGAACTGGGGAGAAAGGGATTTGCAGTCCCCCGCCTTACCACTCGGCCATGCCGCCAAAACGATACAAAATCGATATAGAAAATCAATATCCTTTTGGTCCTTTCTTTTTTTTTTTCTTTATTTTATTTGTTATTTGATTTGGGTTTTGAATACTGTTTTCTATATTTTATACCTTTCCAAAAGAAAAAGAAATCCCTCCTTTTTTGAGAGGATCCGGTTGTTCTCTTCGATTAATTGTATCGTATTTCAAAACACACAACGCCTAAAAACTTCTCCTCTCTCCTCTATTTCAATAGAAAAAAGAAAATAGATTTCCAGTTACAGAATCAAAAATGAAGGTCAAAGGCAAAGCAGAACCATTAACTATTGATTGTGAATTCATGAACGTTCTTGGATTTTTTGATCTCCTTAATCTTAATGGCCTAAGATAAGAAAACCCAATTGATACAAGACTAATCAGTCTGAATGATTTTCAATAATCAATCCTTTTCCATTTCCATTATAATAACAATTGTGTGTATATGTAAACCCCAGAACCGAAATTGTTACACAGATACCTAGTCAGGTATCTTATTCTACATATCCCTATGGGATAGGGAATCGTCGTCCTTGAATTTTTCATTGACTAGAGTGAATCGAAAATCGAAATTTGGATATTGCATATAGCATGACCCATGTTGCTTCAGGGGGAAACTGCGATAAAAGATGGGATATGCGGATAGCTAGATAGCTATATCTGCATATACTTAATAAATACAACCTTTCTTCCACACTTCATTCAACCCTATTATACTTATACTTAGTTACACTAAGTAATACGAATTTCTACTAACAAATGGGTAGAAATATTTCTCCTCTCCGCAAATCATTTTTTGAACAGTAGAATCAATGAAATAAGTTAAGTGCTAAAATCAAAGTCAACTCTATGCTGTTCCCGATTATTCTGTCTTTCTATCATTCATAGAGAACGGATTAAATCCGGGATTCATTTATGGCACCCAATCTGGTTGTAATAAACTAATAATGAGTAGAAATTGGATCCATTTTGATATTCTAGATAAGACAAGACTCCATATCATAAGGCGAAGTGGAAGAATTATGTTTCCAGGAATGTTTTATCAATTCAGTTCCATTTGATTTGGATCTGTTACAATTTCGAATTTGAGTAGAAAAAAATTCTCTTTATTCCTATGTTCATAAATATTATATACGTATATATGGAGTTGGATAAAATTTCATGTGATTCAGTAAACCGAATATATATTCCATCATTGCTAGATCGATCCATAGAGTTCGATGAAGAGTGAGCCAATCCAATAATGGAATTTTATTTTTTCGATAAAGGGGAAACTCAAGATGCTCCGAGATGGAAATGAGGGAATGTCTACAATACCTGGATTTAGTCAGATACAATTTGAGGGATTTTGTAGGTTCATTGATCAGGGCTTGACGGAAGAACTTCATAAGTTTCGAAAAATGGAAGATACAGATCAAGAAATTGAATTTCTTTTATTTGTAGAAAAATATCAATTGGTAGAACCCTTGATAAAAGAAAGAGATGCTGTTTATGAATCGCTTACATATTCTTCGGAATTATATGTACCCGCGGGATTAAATTGGAAAACAGGTAGTAGAGATATGCAAGAACAAACTGTATTTATGGGAAACATTCCTATAATGAATTCCCTGGGAACTTCTATAGTAAATGGAATATACAGAATTGTGATCAATCAAATATTGCAAAGCCC